CAAAATTCTTGATTAATAATAAGATAAATAAATCAAATTTTTGGAGGGGTGGGGCTCCCTGTATTTCTATTTATAAAATTGGTTACTACTCCTGAATCGTACAAAAGAAAAAGAGATAAAAAAACTGGGGATCTTGGGTGATTAGTTTAGTTGGTATCCAAAACTCAAATATAAAATTCAAGTAAATAAGTAAAAAAGGGGGGTCTTGAATCAAAATAATTTAAAGTTCTTATTTCTGTCAGAGGGCAATATGAATGTTTTATCATGTTCCATCAACACACTAATAAAAGAAGGGTTATATGAGATATCTGGTGTAGAAGTAGGCCAACATTTCTATTGGCAAATAGGGGGGTTCCAAGTCCATGCGCAAGTCCTTATTACTTCTTGGGTTGTAATTGCTATCTTATTAGGTTCCGCAGTTCTAGCGGTTCGCAATCCACAAACCATTCCAACTGACGGCCAAAATTTCTTTGAATTTGTCCTTGAATTCATTCGAGACGTGAGTCAAACCCAGATTGGAGAAGAATACGGTCCATGGGTTCCGTTTATTGGAACTCTGTTTTTATTTATTTTTGTTTCTAACTGGTCAGGAGCCCTTTTACCGTGGAAAATTATCCAGCTACCCCAAGGGGAGTTAGCAGCACCAACGAATGATATAAATACGACGGTTGCTTTAGCTTTACTCACATCCGTAGCATATTTTTATGCGGGTCTTAGCAAAAAAGGATTAGGGTATTTTAGTAAATACATTCAACCAACTCCAATTCTTTTACCCATTAACATCTTAGAAGATTTTACAAAACCCCTATCACTCAGTTTTCGACTTTTCGGAAATATATTAGCCGATGAATTAGTAGTTGTTGTTCTTGTTTCTTTAGTACCTTTAGTGGTTCCTATACCTGTCATGTTCCTTGGATTATTTACAAGCGGGATTCAAGCTCTCATTTTTGCCACTTTAGCTGCGGCTTATATAGGTGAATCTATGGAGGGTCATCATTAACTCTTTTTTTTTTTCAATATTCGTTTTTAGGTTAGCCCAATTATAGAATAGAATAGTTGGTTTACGTTATGTAAGAAACACTTGTATATGTGATATTTGATATTGACTAGGTATATATGAGTTAAAGATCTATATAATCTGCCCCACTACTTTTGTGAATTTTGATTTAGATAAGGATTCGATTAGAAGCTCTTCCTTTTTATCTGTAAATTAACTGAAAAAAATGATAAAAAAAAGAACGAAGAATTCAAAGAATGGTTCACAAAAAAGAAATGGCATAAAAAGTCGTATATATATTATGAATTTTTCAAAATCCCATATCAAAGTAATTCTTATGATTCAATAATATAATTCTATTATTTCAATTAAAGTTTTTGGTTATTTTGGCTGGATGAATCTTAGGGATGATTTAAATTAGAATTAAGTCCTAAGTAATTTGATGATTGTATCATTAACTATTTCTTTATTTTGGTGTGAGGAACTTATCATGAATCCACTGGTTTCTGCTGCTTCGGTTATTGCTGCTGGGTTGGCTGTCGGGCTTGCTTCTATTGGACCTGGAGTTGGTCAAGGTACAGCTGCGGGTCAAGCTGTCGAAGGTATTGCGAGACAACCTGAGGCAGAAGGAAAAATACGAGGTACTTTATTGCTTAGTTTGGCTTTTATGGAAGCTTTAACAATTTATGGCCTGGTTGTAGCATTAGCGCTTTTATTTGCGAATCCTTTTGTTTAATCCTAGAAATCAGCAAATTCTGAATTTTTTTTCGTAGTTTTTTTAATTCTATCAATATTTCACTCCTACAATTATTCATTGAGATAACAATCCTTGGGAAGGACTAATTTGAGGATGGGGAATTAGCACATCGATTCGCTTTCTTCCTTCCCCTTATTCCTTTAGTTTTTTAGTTTAATGGAAACTTTTTTTTTAGGAGTGTTGCGAAAAAAGGAGATTTTTAAAAATTAACATAAAACTTGGTCTTAAATTATAGCTTAATTCTAATTAAGTCTCATTATTATTATTGAAAATTAAAAATTTTGGAAAATAAATTTGTAAATAGAATAGGTTTTTCATTCTGTTTACAAATATCCAAATAGGTAAATGAAATTATAAATTATTAAATGAAATTTTCTTTTTATTTTCAGTAAAATAAAAAGAATAAAAAAAAAAAAAAGGACAGAGTTCCTTTTTTATAGTTTAGCTAGAAGAGGAGATTATATGAAAAATTTAACCGATTCTTTCGTTTACTTGGGTCACTGGCCATCCGCCGGGAGTTTCGGGTTTAATACCGATATTTTAGCAACAAATCCAATAAATCTAAGCGTAGTCTTTGGTGTATTGATTTTTTTTGGAAAGGGAGTGTGTGTGAGTTGTTCATTTCAAGAATAGGCTGGATTCACCCAGCGGCACTAGAACTAGGAAAAAGTGCCTAATCCCGCGAATTACTTCTGAATAAAAAATTCAATAAAAAAAATCATATTTTAGAACCATAGCATTTCGTT